ATATTAAAGATGTGGTATACAGTGCGTGGCTAGTGCACTGTAATAGTGTGGCCCAGGGTGCACACTGTAAATAAAGTGCGACGCTTAGGCGCCTGCTTTGAGGGTTGATGAAGTAAAGATTTAAAGGAATTATGTCAATCGAGTTTCACCTGGTTTTGGGGTTTGACAGGGCAAATGAAACATCGTTTTGATGGGGGGGTAGGGGGGGTTTGCCGGAAATTTTTGGTTATTCCAGGGGGGAAACCTTAAGGATATGGGTTAAATAAGTGTATGTATGCACCTGAGATAATAATATGCAATTCTTAAGTAATGTCTTTGAAGCTTTCACTAATTATACTTCCTACAAGAAATATGTTCCACCTTCTTGAAATTTACCTCTGGAAAGTGACCGATGTCAAATGAAAGAGACCTAAAAAAAAAGAGAACCCTATGCATTTAAAAGAACGCCTTGGCATGGTGGGTCATGGACCATCGAGTCTACACCATTAATCAGATGCCAGATATAGTTATCCGAATGGGGGATGTTTACCTAATATGTTCCTGAAATAGGAACCATATGCCAGTAATAGTTCACTGTGTGCTACCCCCACAATTATTGTCCCTGACCCATCAAGGACCGTGAGCATTTAATTAAATCGTTGGTGGTCTCTTACTACATTAAAAAATTTGAGTACCGATTTTAGTTGGGTCTTTGCATAGAAAATTTTGAGGTTGGAGGTATGGGGGTTATTCAAGTTATCAGGTTAAATTATTTTTTCTGTAGGCTTAATTTAATGGGTATGTTAAAAGTTTCAATTAAATTGTTGTCTTGTTTGGGTTAGTTAATGTTTAAGTGATGTTTAAATTTATGTTTGAAAACATTATGTAAGAGTTACCATAGTATGTACTATACCATAATGTAATATATACCATAATATGTACTATACCATAATGTAATATATACCATAATATGTACTATACCATAATGTAATATATACCATAATATGTACTATACCATAATGTAATATATACCATAATATGTACGCATAATATGTCATAATACATACATGTAATATTAAGCATAATATGTACTAATGCATACATGTAATATTAAGCATAATATGTACTAATACATACATGTAATATTAAGCATAATATGTACTAATACATACATGTAATATTAAGCATAATATGTACTAATACATACATGTAATATTAAGCATAATATGTACTAATACATACATGTAATATTAAGCATAATATGTACTAATACATACATGTAATATTAAGCATAATATGTACTAATACATACATGTAATATTAAGCATAATATGTACTAATACATACATGTAATATTAAGCATAATATGTACTAATACATACATGTAATAGTTGAGTATAAATGCTATGTAAGCTTTGCAGAAAATAGTTTAGTTTAGAATACTATCTTTGGGAGATAGAGGTGGAAGTTAAAATCTTTCTTTTCTGGCGCTAGGGAGGAATTTAACCTCCGGTCTCCGGATTACAAAACCGATGCTTTAAGACTAAGCTACTAGAGCCGGGGTTAATTGAGAAGTTTGTTTTCTATTAAGCCGGCTAGTGGGTTGAGGATGAGGAAAAGTGCGAAGTAAAGGACGGAGGCGATTTGGCCGATGATGATGAAGGGATGTTCGACTGGTATTCCTCCGATTCATGTTAAAATAATTACGTCTGCAACCAGGGTTCAGAATAGGAATTGTGTTAGGGGGCGGAACGTTGAGCCTTGTTGTTTTGATGTATGGAGTAAGGGGACTAGTATTAATACAAGAATTGAGAACAAAAGTGCTAGAACGCCCCCTAGTTTATTTGGGATGGATCGAAGGATAGCGTAAGCAAAAAGAAAGTATCATTCAGGTTTAATGTGGGGTGGTGTAACTAGTGGGTTGGCGGGGGTGAAGTTTTCTGGGTCTCCTAGTAGGTTAGGGGAAAAGAGGGCTAAGGATGCAAGTATTGTGATTAGAATTACAAATCCGAGAAGGTCTTTATAGGAGAAGTAAGGGTGGAAGGAGATTTTGTCTGAGTCTGAGTTTAAGCCGGCTGGGTTATTTGAGCCTGTTTCATGAAGAAAAAGGGCGTGTAGAAGGGTTGCTGCTACGATTGCGAATGGTAGGATAAAGTGGAAGGCGAAGAATCGTGTTAGAGTTGCGTTGTCAACAGAAAAGCCCCCTCAAATTCACTGTACTAGTGCATCTCCTATATAGGGGACTGCAGAAAGGAGATTTGTGATAACTGTGGCACCTCAAAAAGATATTTGTCCCCATGGAAGGACGTAGCCTACAAATGCGGTTATTATTACAAGAAGAAGTAGGACTACACCAATGTTTCATGTTTCTTTGTAAAGGTAAGAGCCGTAGTAAAGACCTCGGCCAATGTGAAAATAAATGCAAATGAAGAAAAATGATGCTCCATTGGCATGGAGGTTACGAATTACTCAGCCGTAATTCACATCTCGGCAGATGTGGGCTACAGAGGAGAAAGCTGTGGAGATGTCAGAGGTGTAATGTATGGCTAGAAATAATCCAGTTAGAATTTGCATTATTAGGCAGAGAAGAAGAAGGGAGCCGAAGTTTCATCATGCTGAAATATTAGAGGGGGCGGGCAGGTCAATTAATGCGTCGTTGGCAATTTTTAGGAGGGGGTGTGTTTTTCGTAGGCTGGCCATTAGGTTCTTGTAGTTGAATACAACGATGGTTTTTCAAGTCATTGGTCTCGGTTAAAGTCCGGGTAAGAATTATGAATTTTCTTCTTTATTTGTTTTTATTAGGTTTGATGGCTAGTTTAGTAGCTGTAGCGTCTAATCCGGCGCCCTATTTTGCTGCATTGGGATTAGTTATAGCGGCGGCGGTTGGTTGTGGTATTTTAGTGGGACATGGCGGGTCTTTTTTGTCTTTAGTATTATTTTTAATTTATCTAGGGGGAATGCTTGTTGTATTTGCTTATTCGGCGGCACTAGCCGCGGAGCCTTATCCAAAAAGTTGAGGGGATCAGTCGGTTGTTGGATATGTTTTAGTTTATTCGTTAGGGGTTGGAGGGGTAGGTTGATGTCTGCGCGAAGGGTGGTATGGATCTTGGTTAATTATGGATGAGAAAGGCTTTTATGTTTTGCGGGCTGAAACAATAGGGGTTGCTTTATTATTTTCTTCTGGAGGTTTAGTATTAATAACAGGCGGGATAGGATTACTACTTACGCTTTTTATTGTTTTGGAATTAACTCGTGGCTTAAGTCGGGGGACTCTTCGGGCAGTTTAGAGCACTATTAAGAGAACGGCTAGAATGCTGGTTAAAAGGAAAATAGTTAAATAAGTTTTGATTATTCCTTGTTGAGGGTCGCTAGCATAAGAGGATATTTTAGCTTGTGAGGAGGCAATTCCTTTGGGGCCTGATTTTTCAAGTCAGGTTTGGTCCAAGAGTTGTGTGGCAATAAGTTGTCCAAGAATCAGGTTAAGTTTAGGTGTAAGGCGGTGGACTGTTGATGGGAAGAATCCTAGTATGTTTGAAAAGTTATGTAGGGGGACGATAGGGGTAATTTTAAATTGTTTGGAGGTTAGTATTGCTAGTTCTATGGCAATAAGAAGGCCAATAATAGAAACTGATAGTGCTGCAAGTTTGTATGTTGTGGTATAGTTATATTTGGGGTTTTGAGGCAGGAAATTAGATGTAATGATTAATCCCGCAATAATGCTTCCTCAAGCTAGTCGTTTAATAGGGTTAATTACGGTTGGGTTGTTTTCGTTAATGGGGGAGAGTGGGAGGAATCGGGGAGTTCCCATTGCTGCGAAGAAAATTACCCGAAAGCTGTAGATTGCAGTAAAGGAAGTGGCGATGATGGTGAGGGTTAGGGCTCAGGCGTTTAAATAGGAGGTGTTTAGGGCTTCAATAATTGCATCTTTAGAAAAGAATCCTGCAAGGAAGGGGGTTCCTGTAAGGGCGAGACTTCCGATGGTTAAACAGGAAGAGGTAAATGGTATGAGTTTATGTAGTCCTCCTATTTTCCGAATATCTTGTTCGTCATTTAGGCTGTGGATAATTGAGCCGGAGCAGAGGAAAAGTATTGCTTTAAAGAAAGCGTGGGTACAGATATGAAGAAACGCTAATTGGGGTTGGTTAAGTCCGATGGTGACTATTATTAGGCCTAGCTGGCTTGATGTAGAGAAAGCTACAATTTTTTTGATATCATTTTGGGTTAGGGCACAAGTAGCAGTAAAAAGGGTGGTTAGAGCTCCAAGGCATAAACAAATTGTAAGGGCCGCTTGATTATTCTCCATTAGTGGGTGGAGTCGAATTAAAAGAAAAATTCCTGCAACAACTATTGTACTTGAGTGTAATAGAGCTGAGACGGGGGTGGGGCCTTCTATGGCTGATGGTAGTCATGGGTGGAGGCCAAATTGGGCTGATTTTCCAGTAGCAGCTAGAATAAGGCCAAGGAGTGGAATTGTTATATTAAAATCTTTAGATAGAAAGAAGATTTGTTGAATTTCTCATGAGTTTAAATTAGTTGCCATTCAGGCTATGCTTAAAATAAGTCCGATGTCTCCTACTCGGTTATATAAAACTGCTTGTAATGCTGCTGTATTTGCATCTGCACGTCCATACCATCAGCCGATTAAGAGAAATGATATAATTCCTACGCCTTCTCAGCCAATAAAAAGCTGGAATATGTTGTTGGCGGTAACTAAAATAATTATAGCTACAAGAAAGAGGAGAAGATATTTAAAGAAGCGATTTATGTATGGGTCTGAGTGTATATATCAAGATGCAAATTCTAAAATAGATCAAGTGACAAAGAGGGCAATAGGTGTAAAGATTAGAGAGTAGTGATCAAATTTAAAACTGATGTTGATGTTGAAGTTTGTGGTGTTTATTCAGTTTCAGTTGGTTATGATGCTTTCTGTGCCTTGGTCCAGAAAAATTATGAGTGGAAGCAAGCTAATAAAAAATGCAGTGCTAACAGCTGTTTTTACGTGAGTGGTGGCTCATTCGGGTTTTTGGGGTGTGGGGTTTAAGGATATTAATAATGGGTAAAGGAGAATGCTTAGCGTAAGAACAAGTGATGATGTAAGTATTAAAGATGTGGTATGCATAGCTGCTACTTGGATTTGCACCAAGAGTTTTTGGTTCCTAAGACCAATGGATGAGCTGTTATCCTTTAGAAGCACGAGTGAGCCGTGGAGTTTAGCCACGGGTGCAAAAATTAGCAGTTTTTGCTGTCTCAAGACCTCTCTCGGTGGATAAGGGGACTTTAACCCTTATTTTTAGAACCACAATCTAATGTTTTACTTAAACTATATCTACAATAACACCATCCTCATATTAATTCAGGTTTTGCGACAAGGAGGATTACGGGAATCAAATGTATTGCTATCAAGAGGTGTTCTCGTGTATGAAAGGGGTAGAGTCCTATGATATGGGCTGGAGTTGGTCCACGTTGTGAAGTGAGGAAGAGGTGTAGGGAATAAGCGGCAGTAATTAGGGTGCCTGCCCCGGTTAAGGCTAGGGTTCAGTAAGATCAATTAAAAAGGGTGGAAATGATTATTAATTCCCCCATTAAATTTGGTAGAGGAGGTAGGGCAAGGTTAGCCAGATTGGCAATGAATCATCATGAAGCTGTTAAGGGGAAAAGCATTTGTAGTCCGCGGGCTAAGATTATTGTTCGACTGTGGGTTCGTTCATAGGTTGTATTTGCTAAGCAGAAAAGGGCTGAAGAGACAAGACCATGGGCAATTATTAAGATTACTGCCCCTGAGAGTCCTCAGGGGGTTTGGACAAGAATGCCGGCTGCGACCAAACCTATATGACTAACTGAGGAGTAAGCAATTAATGATTTTAGGTCGGTTTGTCGCAAGCAAATTGATCCTGTTATGATAATGCCTCATAAGGCCAGGATGATGAACGGATAGGCTATATCTTTGGTTAAGGGGTCTAAAATTGTTGTTATTCGAATTATGCCATAGCCTCCTAGTTTTAGTAGGATTGCAGCTAGTACTATGGACCCTGCTACAGGGGCTTCTACGTGTGCTTTGGGGAGTCACAGGTGGACACCATAAAGAGGTATTTTTACGAGGAAGGCAAGTAAGCAACCAGCTCATCAAATTTTATCGCCTCAGGTATGTAATGTCAATGTTGGTGAATAGTGAAGAACAAGTATAGATAGGGTGCCTGTGTTTTGTTGGAGGAGGAGGAGAGCAACTAACAATGGGAGGGAGCCAGCTAGCGTGTAGAATAGAAAGTAAGTACCTGCGTTAAGGCGTTCGGCTTGATTACCCCATCGGGTAATAATAATTAGAGTAGGAATTAATGTTGCTTCAAACATAACATAGAATAGGATGATTTCGGTTGCGCCAAATGCTATAATGAGGAAGGCTTGGAGGGAGGTTATAAGTGTAAGATATATTCGTTGTCGGTTTAGGGGTTCTGGGCTGATGTGGTTCTGGCTGGCAAGAATTATTAATGGAAGAAGTCAACAGGTTAAGACTAAGAGAGGTGTAGATAATTGATCTGTACCCATATATAAATTAGATGTTGTCCATCCTGTTTCTGAGTTTCATTTTAATCAGCTTAGGCTGATTAGGGCAATAAAGAGGCTTTGCACTGTTGCAGTAGTTCACAACCATTTTTGATTAGATAATCAAATGGTTGGAAATAATATAACTGTTGGGATTAGGATTTTTAACATTGCAAGAGGTTGAGGCTTTGTAGGCGGTCGGTTCCGTGAGTTCGTGCTGTGGCAACAAGGAGGGCTAGTCCAACACTAGCTTCACATGCGGAGAAAGTAAGAAGAAGTATAGGGGCGGCAGAAAAGACTGATGATTCTAGTTGTAGTGTTCAAAGGGCCAAAGCAATAAATAGGGATAGTATTATTCCTTCTAAGCATAGAAGAGCCGATAGGAGGTGTGTTCGATGAAAGGCTAGGCCAATGAGCCCTAATATAAAAGCTGAGGAAAAGCTGAATTGGATAAATGACATAAGGGGGCTATGGATTTTAACCATAATTTTCTGAGCCGAAATCAGAGGTCTTTGTTGGACTAGCCCCTTATTCGGCCCATTCGAGTCCCCCCTGAAGTCATTCATAAATTAACCCTAGCGTTAGAAGAATTAAGATAAGGGCAGCTCAAAATAGGGTGGATGTGGGGTTTAGTAGCTGGTTTCCTCAGGGTAGGGGAAGGAGTAAGGCAATTTCGAGGTCAAAAAGGAGAAAGAGAATTGCGACTAGAAAAAATCGTAAAGAGAAGGGGAGGCGGGCTGATCCAAGTGGGTCAAATCCACATTCGTAGGGTGAAAGTTTTTCAGCGTCAGGGGTTATTTGGGGAAGTCAAAATGAGACTGTGGCTAATAGTAGCGATAGGATTGTTGTAATTAAGAAAATAGCTGTAATTAAGTTCATTATCTTTCCTTGGATTTTAACCAAGACTAAATGATTGGAAGTCACTTGTACTAACTTTGAATACTAGAAAGATATGAGCCTCATCAGTAGATAGAGACGTAGAGGAAAAGTCATACGACGTCTACGAAGTGTCAATATCAGGCGGCTGCTTCAAATCCAAAGTGGTGCTCAGAGGTGAAGTGGTATTGAATCTGTCGAAGTAAACAGACTGCTAAGAATGTTGAGCCAATAATAACATGGAGCCCATGGAAGCCTGTGGCAACAAAGAAAGTTGAGCCGTAAACACCGTCGGCAATTGTAAAGGGAGCTTCATAATATTCTATGGCTTGAAGGGCAGTAAAATAAAAACCTAGAAGAATAGTAAGAGTGAGGGCTTGAATAGCTTGTTTACGTTCTCCCTCTATTAGGCTGTGGTGTGCTCAAGTAACTGTGACGCCTGACGCTAAAAGAACAGCAGTATTTAGTAGAGGAACTTCAAACGGGTCAAGTGTGGTAATTCCTGTGGGTGGTCAGCATCCTCCAAGCTCTGGAGTTGGTGCGAGGCTCGAGTGATAAAAGGCTCAGAAAAATCCCAGGAAGAAGAAAACTTCAGATGTGATGAATAAGATTATACCGTAGCGTAGGCCTTTTTGAACAGGTGGTGTGTGGTGGCCTTGGAAGGTCCCTTCGCGAATAATGTCACGTCATCATTGGAATATTGTAAGAAGAAGAAGGATAAGTCCTAAAGTTATTAATGTAGTTGAGTGGAAGTGGAATCAGATTGCAAGACCTGATGTTATTAAAAGAGCCGCTACTGCGCCGGTTAGGGGTCAGGGGCTTGGGTCAACTATGTGATATGCATGTGCTTGGTGGGCCATAGACGTTTTCTTGTAGGTAAAGACTTACTAAGAGTACAAAGACGTATGCTTGGATTATAGCTACTGCTACTTCAAGAATGGTTAACAGGAGGAGAATTGTGAGTGTTAAGATTGCTACAAAAGTTATGGTTGGTAGGAGAACTGAAATTGCTGTGGCAATAAGTTGAATTAGAAGGTGCCCAGCTGTTAAGTTAGCTGTTAGTCGGACGCCTAAGGCAATTGGGCGAATAAATAGGCTAATAGTTTCGATTACGATAAGAACAGGGATTAGCAGCAGGGGAGTCCCTTCTGGCAGAAGGTGGCCTAGTGACGCAGTTGGTTGGTTTCGTATCCCAATAATTACTGTAGCTAGTCAAAATGGAACGGCTAGTCCTATATTAAGGGACAGTTGGGTTGTAGGTGTAAAGGTGTAGGGTAATAATCCTAACATATTAATAGAAAGTAAAAATACTATTAATGATATAAGGATAAGAGCTCATTTGTGGCCCCCTTGGCTGAGGGGGAGGAGAAGTTGTTGGGTAAAGCGGTTAAAAAATTGTCCTTGAAGTGTAATAAGTCGATTATTTATTCAGCGATTAGAGGGGGTAGGGTAAAGGACTCATGGAAAAATTATGGCAATAATAATGAGAGGGATGCCCAGGTATGTAGGACTTAAAAATTGATCAAAGAAACCTAGTGCCATGTTCAGTCTCAGGCTTGAGTTTTTGGCTTGTGAGTCGAAGCCGCTTCGGGTTCATTATTAAAATAATGATTTATAATTTTAGAAGGAATAATGGTTAAGAAGATTACTCAGGATATTACTAAAATAGAAAATCAGGGATTTAAAATTAATTGTGGCATTTCACAAGGGGTGGTCGGGAGCCACCAACTTTTAGCTTAAAAGGCTAATGCTGAACCCTTACAGCTTCCTAGTGAGGCGTCAAGTATGAGGGATGATCAGTTTTCAAAGTGTTCTAGGGGTACGGCTTCTACAACGATTGGCATAAAGCTGTGATTAGCTCCGCAGATTTCAGAGCATTGTCCGTAGTACACTCCTGGGCGTGCAGCAATAAAGCCTGTCTGGTTAAGTCGACCAGGCATGGCGTCTGTTTTTACACCTAAAGCTGGAACAGCTCAGGAGTGAAGAACATCATCGGATGCGATTAAAATTCGGATGGGGGAGTCTATTGGAACTACCATGCGGTGATCTGTTTCAAGTAGTCGGTACTGTCCTGGGGTTAAATCCTGGGTTGGAATTATATATGAATCGAAGCTTAAATCTTGGTAGTCTGTATACTCATATGTTCAATATCATTGGTGGCCTAGGGCTTTTACAGTTAAGTGTGGGTTATTAATTTCGTCTATAAGATAAAGAATGCGCAGGGAGGGAAAAGCAATAAGGAATAAAATAACTGCTGGTAAAATAGTCCATACAATTTCAATTTCTTGGGAGTCTAGGATATATTTGTTGGTTAATTTAGTGGAAACTATAGCAATGATAATGTATAGGACTAAAGTGCTAATTAAAAAGACAATTATTAGTGCATGGTCATGAAAGTGGAGGAGCTCTTCTATTACAGGTGAAGCTGCGTCTTGGAATCCTAGTTGTGAGGGGTGTGCCATAAAGTTGTAAGTTTAAGATACGCAGGGCTCTAACCTGCAATATTGCCTTGACAAGGCAATGTAATGACTATTTTACTAGTATCATCGGAAGAAAGAAGCAGAAATGGTTATGCGGCTGGCTTGAAACCAGCATGAGGGGGTTCGATTCCTTCCTTTCTCGTGGGGCGGAGCTTGGACTAGGGCAGGTTCCTCAAATGTGTGGTAGGGGGGAGGACACCCGTGCAATCATTCAGCATTCATAGAGGTTAATTCAGTAAATATTACTTCTCGTTTAGCGGCAAAGGCTTCTCATAAAATGAACAAGAACATAATTACAGCGATGAGAGACATAAGGGAGCCAATAGATGAAACTGTGTTTCAAAGGGCATAGGCGTCTGGGTAATCTGAGTATCGTCGTGGCATACCAGCTAATCCTAGGAAGTGTTGAGGAAAGAAGGTTAAATTTACGCCTACAAATATTACTCCGAAGTGGATTTTTGTTCATGTGCTATGAAGAGTATAGCCTGAAAATAGGGGGAATCAGTGAACAAAGGCTCCTATAATAGCGAATACAGCCCCTATTGATAGTACATAGTGGAAATGTGCAACTACATAATAGGTGTCATGTAGGGCAATGTCTAAAGAGGAATTAGCAAGGACAATACCTGTTAATCCGCCTACTGTGAAGAGGAAAATAAATCCTAAAGCTCAGAAAAGAGGGGTTTCCCATTTAATTGAGCCGCCATGGAGGGTGGCTAATCAGCTAAATACTTTGACACCGGTAGGGATTGCGATAATTATTGTTGCTGATGTAAAATATGCTCGGGTGTCTACGTCCATCCCAACAGTAAACATATGATGTGCTCAAACAATGAAGCCTAAAAGGCCGATCGCTATTATTGCTCAGACCATACCCATATAGCCGAAAGGTTCTTTTTTACCTGAGTAGTAGGCGACGATATGTGAAATTATTCCGAACCCTGGAAGAATTAAAATGTACACTTCAGGGTGTCCGAAAAATCAAAATAGATGTTGATAAAGAATTGGGTCACCTCCCCCAGCAGGATCAAAGAATGAAGTGTTGAGGTTACGGTCTGTTAGAAGCATGGTGATGCCAGCTGCTAAAACTGGGAGTGAGAGTAGAAGAAGGACGGCTGTAACGAGAACGGCTCAGACAAATAGGGGTGTCTGGTATTGGGAAATAGCTGGGGGTTTTATATTAATAATAGTTGTAATAAAGTTAATTGCTCCTAAAATAGAAGATACACCGGCTAGGTGAAGTGAAAAAATAGTTAGGTCGACGGAGGCTCCTGCGTGGGCAAGATTTCCAGCAAGAGGGGGATAGACAGTTCAACCGGTCCCTGCTCCGGCTTCGACTCCGGATGATGCTAAAAGAAGAAGGAAGGATGGGGGAAGGAGTCAAAAGCTCATATTGTTTATGCGAGGGAAGGCTATGTCTGGGGCTCCAATTATTAAAGGAACTAGCCAGTTTCCAAAACCTCCAATTATTACGGGCATGACTATAAAGAAAATTATTACAAAGGCATGTGCAGTTACCAGTACATTATATACCTGGTCGTCACCTAGTAAAGTGCCAGGCTGACCAAGTTCTGCCCGGATTAGGAGACTTAAAGCCGTGCCAACCATGCCGGCTCAGGCACCAAATACTAGATAAAGGGTGCCGATATCTTTATGATTAGTAGAAAATAATCAGCGGGTTATTGCCACAGGTAGGATGGCCGAATGCCTAGGCGGTGGGTTGTAGCTCCACGAACAAAGGTTTAATTCCTTTTCTTATCAGCCCCGTGGTGTAAAGCTCATTGAATTGCAAATTCAAAGGTGCAGATTAAAGTCTGCCGGGGCTTTCCCCGCCTTTTTAAAGGGGGCGGGGAAAGGTAGATGAATGCTCGCTCGTCTTGAGCGCTTAGCGTTAACTAAGAGCTTGTAGGATCGAGGCCTTCTCATTAGAAAGGGCTTTAGCTTAATTAAAGCGTCTGGGTTGCATTCAGAAGATCTGGGATATTTTCACTCCCATTGTGAGCTTTGAAGGCTCCTGGTTTGAGCAATTAACCTAAGTCTTTGGGGTAATAAGAAATGAATTAGGAGTAGTAGCGGGTGAGGGCTGTGATTAGGGGTGCGAGTGGTAGAAGAATCAGGGCAACAGCGGTGGCGGTAGGTAGTAGAATTTTGGCTTTTTTTGTATAAAAGCGTCGTCATGAGATTTTGAGTATGGTTATGCTTGGGAAGAGGGTTAGGGTTGAGGAGTAGCATAGTCGTATATAAAAGTATAGGCTGAGAAGGGCGCTTATTGCAATTAGGGTGGCAAGTGCGGTTATTGCTTGTTTTGTTAGTTCTTCTAAAATTAATCATTTGGGTAAAAATCCCGTTAGTGGTGGGAGCCCAGCTAAAGATAATAAAATTAAAAGTATAATTGTTGCTATTACTGGGTTTTTTGACCAAGATTGGGCGAGTATATTAATTTTTGTTGAGGAAGTGGCTTTTAGGGTTAGGAAGGCTGTTATAGTCATAAAAACATAGATTCCTAATGTGAGTACTGCTAGGTGGGGTGTATACTGAATAATAATAATAATTCATCCGAGATGAGCGGTTGATGAATAAGCCATAATTTTCCGTAATTGGGTTTGATTTATTCCTGCCCAGCCTGCTATTAGGGTTGATGTAATTCCTAGTGCTGTGAGAATAAGGGGGTGGGCTACATGAGAAATTTGCAAGAGTAGAGCAAGTGGTGCTAATTTTTGTCATGTAGCTAGGATTAGGCCTGTAATAAGTGTCAGTCCTTGTATTACTTCTGGGAGTCAGAAGTGAAATGGTGCAAGTCCTAGTTTCATGGCTAAGGCTAATACAATTAAAGTGGTTGCGATTTGGTCATTAATTTGGACAATATTTCATTCTCCTTGCGATCATGCATTAAATGTTGTGGCATATAAGAGCATTGCTGTGCTGGCAGCTTGAATTAGAAGATATTTGGTTGCGGCTTCTGTTGCTCGGGGGTGGTGACGTTGGGCTATGAGGGGGAGGATGGCTAAGGTGTTGATTTCAAGTCCAATTCAGGCGAGCAATCAGTGTGAGCTTATAAAAGTGAGAGTAGTTCCCAAGCCGAGAGAGGAAATTAGGAAAAGTTTGATTAGAAGGGTCATGTAGGAAGAGAAGGGTTTCAACCTTCTTTTGGGGGACGTGAGACCCATAGCTTACACTTAGCTTATCTTACTGTGGGAAAACTAGGAAGTGGTGTAATGGGAGCACTTAGAATTTTGAGTTCTAAAATAAAGGTTCAAATCCTTTTTTCCTAGGAGCCGGAGGGATTTTAACCCTCATAAATCACTCTATCAAAGTGGTCCTTGGGAATTCGGGCACAGCTCCTTTAGCAGAAATTATAGTTGAGGGGGGAGACCTATAAATGCAATTGGAAGGGTTGTGTGTCATAATACAATTGCAAGGGTAATTGGTAAGAAGTTTTTTCAGATTAAGTGTATGAGTTGGTCATACCGGAATCGGGGGTATGAGGCTCGGACTCATAGAAATAGGATGGAGAGAAGTGCGGCTTTAGTTATTAAATTTATTGATGTTAGTTCTGGAAGGGAGGGGATGTGGGAGGCCCCAAGGAATAAGATGGTTGATAGAGTATTTATTAGTAGAATATTGGCGTATTCGGCTAGAAAGAACAGTGCGAACGGGCCCCCTGCATATTCTACATTAAAGCCAGAAACTAGTTCTGATTCGCCTTCGGTGAGATCGAAAGGGGCTCGGTTTGTTTCTGCTAGGGTTGAGACATATCATATTGCTGCTAGTGGTCATGCTGGTAGAAGAAGTCAGATAGTTTCTTGTGTAGTATTAAATATTTGGAGGGTAAACCCCCCTGTAAAAATAATAATTGAGAGAAGAATAAGGCCTAAGCTAACCTCATAAGAAATAGTTTGTGCTACGGCCCGAAGGGCCCCAATTAGTGCGTATTTTGAATTTGATGCTCAGCCTGAGCCTAAGATGGAGTAGACTGCAAGGCTTGATAAGGCAAGAATAAATAGGATTCCGAGGTTGAGGTTTGTTACGGGGTGAGGAATTGGCATGGGGGCTCATAGTATTATAGCTAGGGTTAGTGCTAGTATGGGTGTTGCTAAAAATATAAATGGTGAGGATGTGGAGGGGCGAATTGGTTCTTTAATAAATAGTTTAACGCCGTCCGCGATGGGCTGTAGCAAGCCGTAAGGTCCAACCACGTTAGGGCCTTTTCGTAGTTGTATGTAGCCTAATACTTTTCGTTCAATGAGTGTTAGGAAGGCCACTGCTAGGAGGACGGGTACGATGTAAGCTAGGGGGTTAAGTAAGTGGGTAATAAGTATAATCATAGTTGAGAAGAGGATTTGAACCTCTGCGGGAAAGGGCTTAGGCCTTTTGCATTTGCCGGGCTCTGCCATCTCAACTCCAAATGTCTTTGGGTATTTTATGTTCTTCTTTATTTAATTAAGTTGATATCATTAAGTAGAAGTAAGGCGTATTGGAGATAGGGGCCTTATGTCTCCGGTCCTTTCGTACTAGGAGAAGTAACTTTACAGATAGAAACTGACCTGGATTACTCCGGTCTGAACTCAGATCACGTAGGACTTTAATCGTTGAACAAACGAACCCTTAATAGCGGCTGCACCATTAGGATGTCCTGATCCAACATCGAGGTCGTAAACCCCCTTGTCGATAAGGACTCTCGAAGGGGATTGCGCTGTTATCCCTAGGGTAACTTGGTTCGTTGATCGGCTAAGTGCCGGATCCTTTGGTCAGAAATACTGTGACTTAGAGGTGTACCTCGTGGTTTTAGGAGGTTTTCCCGTTCCACGTGGGGGATTTGCTTTTCCCCGTGGTCGCCCCAACCGAAGACGTTGGCCAGTTACTATTTTGTTTTGCTCCTTTTATAAGGGATTTTTAACATAAATGGCTTTATGTCTAAAGCTCCATAGGGTCTTCTCGTCTTGTATATTTATACCCGCTTCTGCACGGGCAGATCAATTTCACTGATTAAAAAAGGGAGACAGTTAAGCCCTCGTTTCACCATTCATACAGGTCTTTATTTAAAAGACAAGTGATTGCGCTACCTTTGCACGGTCAAAATACCGCGGCCGTTTAACTTAGTCACTGGGCAGGTAGGACCTCTTATACGTTGATTTTTGCAGGAGGCGATGTTTTTGGTAAACAGGCGAGGCTTGTGTTTGCCGAGTTCCTTCCTTTTCTTTTAATCTTTCCTTGAAGCCCTCCGGTGTGGGGTTAACGATATTTTTGTTGTGGGGTTTTCTTGGTTTCATTGAATGATCACTTTTCCCTCTTTTATTGGGTTCGTTAATTATTAGTGGTAGGTCCGATCTAATTTATACGTGGGCATGGAGAAGGGTTTGCCTTCTTGTTACTCATTTTAGCAGTGTCTCTTCCATGGGGGCATGGAAAGGCCTAATATTAATAGGGGTGTAGGGTTTGTTTATCAGGATAATAGATTGTTGGGTTTGCTTGAGCTTTAACGCTTTCTAAGTAGGTGGCTGCTTTTAAGCCCACTAAAGCTGTATATCTTATTGAGTGTGACTCTTAACCTCCTGGGTCAGGTTGTGTCCTGGTTCAAAGGGGCTGTACCCCCTTTGACTAACTCTTGTAATTTTCTCCATTCCATAGGGCAGTAGTGCATGTGGGTGGGGGAGTACAAGGCTGAACTTATATCCATTTCTTAGGCAACCAGCTATCACCAAGTTCGATAGGTCTGTCACCCCTACCCGGAGATCTTCCCACTCTTTTGCCACAGAGACGGGTTGGCCCTAATATAGGCTGTCTCGGGGTAGCTCACTTGGTTTCGGGGTTAAGAACTATAGTTTCTCTTTGCTCAAAAGTTCTAACTAAATCATGATGCAAAAGGTACGAGGGTAAATCTCTGCTTTTTTGGGCTTAAATGGTTTATTTCATTTCTCTTTCAGCTTTCCCTTGCGGTACTGGTTCTATTGCTTCTGGTGCCTTTTCTGTCGCCCATAGTAAGGCAGGAAAAGGATGGTTGATTTGAATAGTTATTGTTGGGTAAAGTAAAATTTGTTAAATTATGTAATTTAAAGTTTTAATGGTTGAGCTAGCTGTTTGGCTCACAACGATCCAACTTGCATGGATGTAATCTCAGTGTAAGGGAGGTGCCTAACTGTCTCGGCCACGTTCTGATGTTCCAAGTGCACCTTCCGGTACACTTACCATGTTACGACTTATCTCCCCGTTAATGTTAATTAGTTGGTTAATTACTTATTTGGTTCAAAGTTGGGGAGGGCGACGGGCGGTGTGTGCGCGTCTCAGAGCCTAATTTCAAAATGACTCTCTATTTGATTTTTACTACTAAATCCACCTTCAGGTACTAATTTCATAGTATCATTCGTATATTCTGGTGTAGAAAATGTAGCCCATTTCTTTCCACCCCGTAAGCTACACCTCGACCTGACGTTCTGGGAGATACCCATTTTGCTTACTGTTTATCCTTCACAGGGTAAGCTTGCGACGGCGGTATATAGGCGGGGAAGACAAGGGGTGGTGAGGTTTAACGTGGATTATCGGTTCTAGAACAGGCTCCTCTAGGTGGGTCTGAGACACCGTCAAGTCCTTTGGGTTTTAAGCTGGCGCTTGTAGTACCCTGGCGGATGTTTTTGTAAAATTAACATCTAGGTTTACGGCTAAGCATAGTGGGGTATCTAATCCCAGTTTGTTTCTTAGCTTTCGTGGGGTCAGGTAATAGTAAAGTTACTTTCGTAGGGGGGCTTCATGTTCTCATAATGCGTATAACAGCTAAGAGATTGTTTGACTTTATTTGTTTTTATCCTTAACCACTCTTTACGCCGTGTTTATCAACTAGGGTCTCTCGTATAACCGCGGTGGCTGGCACGAGTTTTACCGACCCTAAGTAGCCCTAATTAAGTCAAGTTTTCACTTATGGCTTAATGTTTATTACTGCTGAGTTCCCTTAGGGGTGTGGCGAAGCAAGGCGTCTTGGGCCAAAATAGGGGTGTGCCTGATGCCGGCTCCTCGTCCCCGGGTGGGGGATTGAGGGCATTCTCACAGGGGTGCGGATACTTGCATGTATAAGTTGGGCTAAAGCTGATAGTAAAGTCGGGACCAGGCCTTTGTGCCTGCGGGGCTTTCTAGGGCCCATCTTAACGTCTTCAGCGTTATGCTTTAGTTAAGCTACGCCAGC